ACGGAAGCCCCCTCGAATCAGACAAAGAAAGAGGGGATAGGTCCCGTTGAGTTCGTAATAATCATAAAATTTGATTCATATAAACGATAAATGAAAAAAAAAAAAGAAAACTACGAATAGGAATCTTTGACGAATGAGATCGAGAATCATTATTATTTCGACACAAGAAAGGGCCGGCCGAAATTCCTTTTCTTGTGTCAAAGACTAGGAAGATGAATAATCCCTCCAAGACTGTTCCTCTCATTTCATTTCTTTTATCTTTTGGTATATATTCTATGCTTATTTATCTTATGTTTAGTATCTAGTCGAATTTAATTCTATTCTATTAGACTAGAAAACTCTTGATTCATTCTATGACATTTAAATCTGACAATAGTGGCATAATTATACCGCTTCAATTTGGATTGAAAAAAGAAAGAAAAAAGAAGAGGTAAGTAAAGTCAAATAGTCTTCTTCACAGTATACATACTATGACTAGTAGTGCGGGACAAGTAATTCAATTCCCGAAATCTGGTAGAAAAAAAATATATAAACAAGCAAAAGACTTTTCATAATTTTTTTGATCATACATAATTACATAACATAATTGCCAATAAAAATGGGATTTTTTTTAGAGCTTGATGTTGATCAATTTGAGGATCTAGAAATTCATTTCGGACAATTGAACCTTCTCAAACTGTTTCTTTTTAAGAACCAAAAAGATTTGTGCCAAAATAACAGATGCCAAGAATAGCAAAAGTCCTTGGACACGTAATGGATCTTGAAGTACTATTTCCGCATCCCCCTGACCAAATCCACCCACATTAGGATTGCTCGTTAATGGTTGATCAAGTTTGATGGATTCGCCCTCTGAAACAAGAAGTTCTGGCCCTGGAGGAATAATATCAACCACTTGACGTCCATCTGATGCATCCACTATGGTTATCTCGTATCCCCCTTTTTCTTTTCGTATGATTTTGCTTACTATACCTACCGCGGTAGCATTATAAACATTATTGTTACTCTTGCTCCCGTCGGGATAAATCTGACCCCGTCCCCTGTTCCCGCCTACGTATATGGGATATTTTAAGAAGTGAACATCTTTCTTAGTAGCGGGATCGGGAGAAAGAATAGGAAAGGTGATTTCGCTATATTTCTGACCAGGAACAGGACCTATCACAAGAATATTTTTTTTAGTGGGACGATAACTCTGAAAAGACAGATTGCCTATCTTTTCTTTAATCTCGGGCGAAATACGATCGGGGGGGGCTAATTCAAAACCGTCAGGTAAAATAAGAACAGCCCCTACATTCAAAGCCCCCCTTTTGCCATTAGCAAGAACTTGTTTCAGTTGCAGATCATAAGGAATTCGAACAACCGCTTCAAATACAGTATCGGGAAGTACCGCTTGTGGAACCTCGATATCTACGGGCTTATTAGCTAAATGGCAATTGGCACATACAATACGGCCAGTCGCTTCTCGTGGATTTTCATAACTCTGCTGTGCAAAAATGGGATATGCATTCGAAACGGGTGCCCGAGTTATTATATATATCATGAGCGAGACGGAAATAGATCGAGTAATCTCTTCCTTTATCCAAGAAAAGGTATTTCTAGTTTGCATAGTCCAATCATTGATCCCGAAAAATTCTACAATAAAATTAGATAAGTCACTAGTATAGTTCCCTATCTATGATTCTGCTATTTACTGAAATAGTTTCACTGAAATATTGAAGGAATCCCCTGTATGGGTAGAAAGAATAAGCAAAATTTTGAATGTTTTACTTATGTATAAAGTAAGAAACATTATAATTGGATCGGTCGATCATTTTTCAGTCATTCATTGAATGATAAATCACTACAAGTGACGGAGAGACGCGATTTAAATAACGAAAGATCCAATATTTAAAAATTGTATCTAAAATGACCGGAAAAGTAGAAACAAGACCTGATATAATTTGCTCATTATGAGAAAATCCAAAATCTTTGTAGACATAGCCAATCATTAGTTCCCAACCGTGCGGCGAATGGAATCCTATACATAAATCGGTTAATAAAAGAATAGAAAAAGCTTTTATTGTGTCGCTTAAATTATATAGGAATTCTTGAACCCAAGAGTTAAGAATAACAAGTTCTTCATTACCTAGAATAGAACAACCACTTAGAATAACGAAAGAGATTATATTTGTCGAGAAATGCAAAATCGTATGAATACAATCCTCATTGTGCATCTTGATCAATTGAATCGTTTCTTTGTAGATTCCGCGGTGAAGATTTTGTAAATGTGTTTCCGGGTATTCCTTTATAATTTCGTCCAAGAGAGAGAGTTCCTCTAATTCTATGAATTTTTTTAGAATACTCTTTTCTTGAATATCATTCAAAAAAATTTCGGAGTTCCTAGCGTGCCACCAATTAGTAACCCAAGATTCCAGGCTTTTATTAAATGAGAGAGAGATCCACCAAGGCAAAAATACTATAGATGCAAGATATAGAAGGGAAATGAATACTTTCTTTTTTGCCATTTTTTTTCGTCTGTGAATTTTTAATCACCTCATTTGTCGACTCTATACGATACTAATATTTCTATCAAGCATCAGTTCTATTCCATTACAAGTCATAGAGCCCATAAATCTAGTCTCTGTTTTTTATTTGTGATTCAGTAAAGTGGTTAGTCCTTTAATTTAGAAAGAATACAGAAAAACAATACAGAAATCGAATAAAAAAAAGTCCACTTCAAATTCGAATGAAGAAATAAAAAAAAAAGAGAAACTCTTTATTCCATTCCAAAAATTTGTTGATATATGAAATATATGGGATGGGTCTATTATTTGGATTTGTTACTTGTTTTGTTACTGAATTGAGTTAAGTGGATTTCCATACGCATAAAAAGGTTTTGTGGACAAAAAAAACGCTTTCGTTTTATGATTGTTCCGTGTACGTTTGCTTTTGGCTCGAATGGGCGTTCTGAAGAAACTTAAGTTATGCTATATAAAGTTATGCTATAGAAAAAAGAGGATTCTTGAGGTTTAGTTTTTTCCCTCTTGCTAAGAAAGCAGTCATTCTTCAGGTCTTTTGTCAAAATACTTCAATTGGTACACGCAAGAAATAGGCCGATTCAGCGGCTTTTTGCTCAATTTCTCGTAGAGTCAAATTCTCATCAGTACGAGTCAAGGGAACGGACCCCTGGCCCCTGATTTCCATATAAAGGGCACGACGAGCATAAACACCTTCTTGAACTTCTATTCTGATGGACTGAATATCTTTCATAAGGAATCGAAGGAAGATACGACGATTTTTTCCAGGAAATCCCCAACGAAAAATACACACTATTCCTTCTTTTATATCGAATCGATCATAACCACTACCTACATTCCACGAAATTGTGCACCATAAATAGGAGCTAATAAAAAGACCTGCGATTCCATAGAAAGACATCACGAGCCCTTGCGGAAAAAAAATGATTTCCTGAGAGGGAAATAAAGATATAACATTCCTACCAAGATAACTGGAAGTTCCAACCAATAAAAACCCTAATGAACCTAAAAAAAGGATAAAGGCCCAGCAGAAATTACTCGTTTTTCGAGACCCGGTTATAAGTTCTATCCATATACGGTCTGATCGCCAACTCATATTATACTCGATCTAGTTGCATTTTATTGGAATTGGGGAATAACCAAAAAAATTGACTTTCATTTTTTTGTTTCCGAAGTAACCCGCATCAACTAGCACTATTAGGATGTGAACCTTTAGGAGTAATTCATCGAATTGCTTAACTCTAAACTAAAACAATAACATCCCTTTCCATGTGATTTATTATAGATATCCGCATATATCCATATAGATATATTGACTTTACTTTTCATAAACTCACCCCGATACCGATCTATTTTCAAATAGCTCTAATTCATTTACTCATAGATCATGTTTACGTATGCATACGAGCTTATGCTCGGAGGAAGCCACACGTTATACCCTATTCTACTAAATAGAATATTCGTGTTATGATCCAAGTAAGGCTTGAAAAAAAAAATAGATAAGATTTGGCCCCATCATATCTAAAAAATTTTGTTTTTTTGAACATGAAGAGATAAAGAAACCATTGCAATTGCCGGAAATACTAAACCCACTAAAGGCACAAAAATAGAGGGTAAGTTGAGAGTTGTCATAGAATGGGTACCTCGATTTAATATTTGTACCTGTTATTGTTATAAAGATAGCTTATAATTTATATATAATTATACTATTATACTAAGTATACTTAAACTTAAGTGAGTATATACACTAATATATAGTATATAATGGAAGGGTATATTAGGTATATATACTAAGATATAATAAGGAGTCTATAATATAAGACTAATATATTAAAATATATATATACTCAGTAAGTATATATAATATACTCAGTAAATATATAATAAGTGTAAATCAAAGGTGGAAATATGTAAATAATTGGGCTTAGTCATCTTTCTACATGAAATATATATATGATATATGTCACTTTTTATTATTATTATGTTGTTCTTTTTTTGTTCATTATGGATTTTTTTTCTTTTTATTATTGTTTATTTTATTATTGTTTATATTTTTTTTTATTATTCCCCGCCCGAAAAATTCGTTAGACTACGACCCAACAAAAGGTATTCTTAGTAAAACCGAGGGTTCTTGGGGGGGTATAGAAAGATGCAGAACCCCCTGCCTAATTTCACAGAAGAAAGAGACAGAATTCACTCTTTTTTTTTTTTGTTTGATAGAGATTTCCTGATTAGGAATCGGTAATATCGAGAAAAAAAATTATCCGTGTGGTTCTTTTTACAATTCAATCTTATGTTGCCAAAGAAAGAAAAACCCATTCTTGGGATTTTTACTGTAATTCCTATAAACTAAATAACTACTTGATTATCACAAACCAAATTTTTAAAATTTAATAAATTAAAGATATAAGTCTCTACTTGATTTCTTTTTTCGATTCAAAGGAAAGAAAGCATGGAGCTTAAATAACTCACTCAAAACGCCCTTTAAAGGATTACGTGGTACGATTGGATCGAATAAGCCCTTATGGAATAAATATTCAGCCGCTTGTGAACCTTCCGGTATTGTCTTATTCAATGTTTGTTCAATTACTCTTTTACCCGCAAATGCAACGTAGGCATTGGGTTCTGCAATAATGATATCTCCCAACATACCAAAACTAGCTGTTACCCCACCCGTAGTAGGAGATGTAAGGATTGATACATAGAATAATTTTTTCTTTGATTGAAAATCATGTAAAGCAGAAGATATTTTAGCCATTTGCATCAAGCTCAAACTTCCTTCTTGCATGCGTGCCCCCCCCGAAGCACACACTAGAATAAGAGGTAAAAATTGATTGGTAGCATACTCGATCAAACGTGTGATTTTCTCGCCCACCACCGATCCCATACTACCCCCCATAAACTGAAAATCCATAACACCAATTGCTACGGGAATACCATTTAGTTGACCTGTGCCTGTTTGAACAGCCTCAGTTAATCCCGTCTTTCTTTGATTAAAATCAATACGATCTTTATAAGGTTCCTCTTGCGAATGAAATTGAATGGGATCCCGAGAGACCATGTCTTCATCCATAGGATCCCAAGTACCTGGATCAATCGAAAGTTCGATTCTATCTGAACTATTCATTTTCAAATGACGTCCACAATGTTCACAAATATTCATTTGAAATTTCAAAAATTTCTTATAATTTAATCCATAACAATTTTCGCATTGAATCCACAAATGCTTGTATTTTTTAGTTCTCTCTAAATCATTTTTTCTTTCTCTTATTTGATTTAGAGAGAACTCTAACTCATTTTTTCTTTCTCGTAGAGTTTTTTCACTATCATCCGTACTGGTTCTTATACAGGAACTCCCGCTTTCGCCACAAATGTAACTATAAATGTAACTGGCATTGTAATTATCACCACTATAACTATCAGTACATATTTGAGAACGAAGATACCTATCAATGCTACTATTAATGTGCTTATTCCAACTATATTTAGTATCATACACGTACCGATCATAGTGAGGATCGTCACTCTTAGATACATTATTCAGATAACTAGAATTCTGATAACTATAAAAAGAACTTTTTTGTTCACTTAGAAAAGAATGATCGTTGTCAATCTCAAAAATTTGATTTTCAATATCAAAATATATAGAGTAACTGTCCCTATTACTATCCCTAACTAAAAAAGTGTGATCAGATATTAAATTTCGAATGTACCCGATGCCGATTAAATGATCAACATTACTGTAACTAGAAGTGTTACTATCAATCCCATTAGGAATGTCTTTATCCCTATCATTTATAATCTGATCCTCACTTTCACTGGCATTTTCAATAGGACCACCAAGACTATCTATTGATTTACTTAGCCCACACCTGTATTCTAATTCTCCCCTAAACAACATCGAATCGAACCACCTTTTTTCCATAGAGCTTTCTTGTCCCTATTTACATGAAAATAAAATAAATGAATAGTCATTTGATAAAAATCATTTGAATATTCCGATTAGAATCAGAATAAGCATATAAATCCAATCGCTAGGATTATTAACTATTATATTAACTACTAACAAGCGGATACTGACAAAAAAAAAGCGATTATCCTTTGTAAGAACCCGGAGTATCACTTCTCTATATATGATAAAATAGGATGAAACCTCTTTTCTATTTTTTTTTTTTTCAATTAAAAAGAATTTTTTTTTAATTGTAACTAACGGGTTTCCTCCATCTTGTGTCAAATTCACATCCAAAAAAGAAACAATTGTTTTCTCCCATGAATCTGAAGAACTTTTTTCGTAAAATCTCGCCTACTAATCGGTTTCTATTCCAACACAGAATGAAAAGGACAATATACAGGATGGGTAGAAGAAGTTGTAATACTCGACTCGATTCATGATCCGAAACTGCATAATAATAATTAAATTATATAAAGAGTATATAATTCTAATACTAATATACTAAATACTAATATATTTATACTAATACTAATATATTAAATAATATAAAAAAATACACCAATCCTAAAGATCCATAGGATTAATTGTGGATCCAACACAACAAAAGAAACGTTTAAGTTGTTTCGTCTTATATTTTTTATTTACGATCTTGTATATCTAGTGGATATCTAGATAAGTCTGTATCTATCAAATATAGATAAAATAGTATCTTTGTCTTTGTATTCGGCTCAATCCTTTTAATAAAAGATTGGGCCGAGTTTCATTTCAATTACGAGAACGAACAGTAAGTAATTACTGGATTACAAAGTATCCATTGCTGGGAATTCAAATTTAATCTCCTTCCATACTTCACAAGCTGCAGCTAGTTCAGCACTCCATTTACTAGCCTCACGGATAATTTCATTACCTTCACGAGCAAGATCACGTCCCTCATTACGAGCTTGTACACAGGCTTCTAGAGCTACTCGATTAGCTACGGCACCGGGTGCATTTCCCCAAGGGTGCCCTAAAGTTCCTCCGCCGAATTGTAGTACG